ACATATTAATTCAAAAAAAGTTATATGTTTTGACTGAAGTTAGATAATAGAGTTATTTTTTTTTATGTATTATTTTTTTTATGATTAATTTCTTAAAGAGTTTTTCAATGAATCAGTTACGTGAATTCTGAATCCTGAGATGGTGCAGATGCCAAAGACGATGAATTTAGTTCTTTTTCTCTTTCTCTATTTTTGTTCATACCACCTATAATGATTGATAATTCACAAATTTTCAATTGAATTTTTTGATTCTTGGAACTAGTATTTTTATCTATCTCTATCTCTTTAAAAATTTTTTAAATTGAAACTTAGGGAAGTACTTTAGAAACATATGTATAAAAAAACATATTTTATTGAGTCCCTTCATGCCTACTATAACTAGTTATTTCGGTTTTCTACTAGCAGCTTTAACTATAACCTCAGTTCTATTTATTGGTCTAAGCAAAATACGACTTATTTGAAATTAATTGAATGAAGATTTTTTTTATAAAAAAGTATTTCTATGGTATTTCATATGTTCGATAGTTCCTTACCGTGTTAATTACCCAATTTTAGTCATTGAGATTCATCGGCAATACAGATTAAGAGTTAGGAATAGATAGTACCTTTCTTTTCTCCCTTTCAAAAATGAAAACAAAAGAAAATTGAAATGATTGAAGTTTCTTTATTTGGAATCGTCTTAGGTCTAATTCCTATTACTTTGGCTGGATTATTCGTAACTGCTTATTTACAATACAGACGTGGTGATCAGTTGGACTTTTGATTAATTAACCTCTCTTTTTTTTTTTGAGAGACCTACTTCTTGCTTTCATATGCGGGAGGTCTAATTCAGATTGCTGCTCAATTATTTGCGAACAGTGGAATTTTGACACAATCTAATAAACAAGAGTGAAATCACGCTCTGTAGGATTTGAACCTACGACATTGGGTTTTGGAGACCCACGTTCTACCGAACTGAACTAAGAGCGCTTTTCTTGTTTTTTATAAAAAACAAAAAGGCTAGAAAGAGGACATTCTTTAACCCTAATTGATTTTGTACGTATATACTATATCATAGTATATCATATATTTCAGAATTATATGTATGTCCAATTTTATTAAAAAAAGATAGATCTAAAATAGATCCCTCGTTACTGCTCTTCTGAGCAGTAATAGGTAGGGATGACAGGATTTGAACCCGTGACATTTTGTACCCAAAACAAACGCGCTACCAAGCTGCGCTACATCCCTTTCAATTGGTTTACAGTGTCATTGTAGAGAATTACTGTCTTGTTTTCCACATCCGTCTTTTTTTTGTCTCATTCTCATATCAGATAACAAACATATATATAATTATAATTAAAAAAATTACTTTTTTTTTTTTTTTAGAATTCTCTCAATTTAAATTTTAAATTTTACATAAATAGACGTTTCCATTTGAAAATGGAATCTATAAGATCGTTCTAGTGACAATATTTCAATTCTAATTTTGAAAAAAAAAGGGGGGGGCGTTACGTATAAAAATACAAGAACTTCTTAACTACATGTACATCTGTAGTTATATATATTACTATATATAATGTAATACAAAAAAGAAGAAAGAAGGAGGATTTCAAATGCGAGATCTAAAAACATATCTTTCCGTAGCACCGGTACTAAGTACTCTATGGTTCGGTTCGTTAGCAGGTTTATTAATAGAGATTAATCGTTTATTTCCAGATGCATTAACATTTCCTTTTTTTTGATTCTAGTTATTAACATCGGAAAGGGTGAAAAATTTTCGAGATACGATCAACGATCGGGGACTAATTCGTCCCCCCCCTTTTTCTAAAAAAAAAATTAGAAAAAAGGGGGGGACGAAAGGTCATAAAAACGAGGGTTCAGGATCCAATTAAATTAATAATAGAACGAAACAAAAGTGTTGCTAGGGAAAGAGTATCCTATAAGATACTTAAAAAAAATACTGTACAAAGATTTTAAATATTTTTTTTTCAAAAAATCATTGTATTGCTTATTTTTTTATTTTTTTTTTTATTACTAATTAATATTCATTGCAACAAAATATTTCAGAAATTTTTTTTAGTTAACAGCTTCTATTTTTTTGGTTCTTGTTCTTTCTGGATCCTAAAATGAAAATAGAAGATTGGGGTGAATTATAAATCCAAAGGAGGTTTCATGGCCAAGGGTAAAGATGTTCGAGTAACAATTTTTTTGGAATGTACCAGTTGTGTTCGAAATGATATTAAGAAAGAATCAGCGGGAATTTCCAGATATATTACTCAAAAGAATCGGCATAACACCCCTAGTCGATTGGAATTGAGAAAATTCTGTCCCTATTGTTATAAACATACAATTCACGGGGAAATCAAGAAATAGATCAAATTGAATGCTTGTATGTCAACTTTTATTTTAAGAACAGGAATAATGATAGTATCTATATATTATTACATATATATAAATATAAACAAATAAATCAATAGAAAGAAATCTAATCCTATATTCGTAATTCTATATAGAAACTCTATCTTATATAGAAATATAAATTGTTTTTATTTTGATCCGATCAAAATAGTATTTTAGAGATAAGGAATAAAAAAATTATGAATAAATCTAAGCGACCTTTTACTAAATCCAAGCGATCTTTTCGTAGGCGTTTGCCCCCGATCCAATCGGGGGATCGAATTGATTATAGAAACATGAGTTTAATTAGTCGATTTATTAGTGAACAAGGAAAAATATTATCTAGACGGGTGAATAGAGTGACTTTAAAACAACAACGATTAATTACTATTGCTATAAAACAAGCTCGTATTTTATCTTTGTTACCTTTTCTTAATAATCAGAAACAATTTGAAAGAAGTGAGTCGACCCCTAGAACTACTAGCCTTAGAACCAGAAAAAAATAGACTTATTCTTCAATTGAATAAAAATTCCAATCTAAAGGAATTAAAAAAGAGAGTAATATTTTGTTCTAAAAATCCAATCAAGAATCAAAATTTGATTGTTACGTCTGTGTCTGTCATAAAAAAAAATAAAAGAATCGTCGAAAAGAAAAAGAATAACTCTTTTTTTAGCGACAATATACCCTCGTTTTGTTTTGACGACTTTTTTTTAATACTAATTTCTACTCTACCTTCCCCGAACTCATTCTCCTTAGAACTCTATTTCAAATATTTTAGTGGATTTCTTCCAATCCTTTTATTTTTTGATCTCATTTGAAATCGTATAAAGAGAACTCCTATTTAATAGAGCTATTTGTGCAAGTATTTTCCGATTAAGAAGTAATTGCTTCTTGTACAGATTGTGTATGAATTGGTTATAACTATAGAATACCTCCATTTCGTGAATTACGGCATTTATTCGAGTGATCCATAAACGACGAAAATCTCTTTTTCTTTTACCCCTATCCCGATGAGCCGAAACTAAAGCTCTTATTTTCTGTTGAGTCATAGTTCGTGTAAGTCGTGAATGAGCCCCTCGAAAGCTTGATGCAAATAAACGAAGTTTTGTTCTACGCCTCCGAGCTATATATCCGCGTTTAATTCTAGTCATTGAATAAAAATCAAACTTTGATGAATAACTAATTCTTTTTTTAGTTATTCTTTTCCCCTTTACTAGTCATTAATAACCAAACGAATTATTCCAATGTATAAAAAAAAATTCCAAAGGCTTTTGCTACTCTAACCTTCCCCACCACTATTTTTTGCTAGGTATTTTCCTTTGCTTTGAAAGGATAAATTGCCTTGATACTTGATATAAAAAAATAGAATAACTACAAAAAGTAGTCAATAGAAATGGATAAATAGTGGGTTCCATCGTTTCTATGGTTACTTCTAAAACGGTTAGGTCTTCTCTATACACCGGAGCTCCTTCTTTTAATTAATCAATACTATTGGTAACTTGTACAATTCACATTCTTTGGCTCTACCCCATGAATATTCCAGTAATAGGTCTTTCACAATGAGATCCACTTTATACAGTAACGGTATTTCATTTTGAAAATTGATTTGGTCGTTTACCCTGTTAGTCCGTTCTTTTCTTTCAAGAGTGGAATCTTTTTAATAAAAAAGGGAATTTCCCCCGCTTAATGGATAACTATTTGTTATCATTGGGGGTTTTCTAAAAAATGGAGTTGATTGGATTTGCACCAATGTAAACCATAAGTTTCAGACACAATAGAAGATATGAACGATCTATCTTTTTAAAATAATGAATCGAGTTCCTCCATTCTATTTTATTCACAGGTACTGATCCTTGATATTTCAAAAAGAATTTACTTTTTGTGTCTCAGTCTATGATCTAAACGAGTCGCACATACACCCGAGTACATGTTCCTCGTCGCTGAGGGCATCCCCGAAGCGCTGGGGATTTCGTGACATTTCGGATTGGCTGTCTTGTATTTCTAATAAGTTGTTTAATGGTTGGCATACGGAATCATATAAATAATGGGCTGGTTTATATTAGTTCTAACCGGCTAATTCTGAATTACTTCTCTTCAAGATTCTCTTCAATATAAAAAAAAAATATATTGAAGAGAATATGAAACTAAACCTTTAATCTAAAAAGATATAAAATTAGCAATTGTAGATTTGCATGAAATCGCTCCTATTTTTTATTGAACCGCTACAAGATCAACAATTCCATAAGCTTGGGCTTCTGTTGCTGACATAAAAACATCCCTTTCCATGTCTTCGGATACAACCCATATAGGTTTGCCCGTTCTTTGTACATAAACCCTTGTGACGGTTTCGCGAAGTTTTAGTAGTTCTTCCGCTTCCAAGATAAATTCTCCCGTTTGTGCCTCATAAAACGAACTAGCGGGTTGATGGATCATTACCCTGATGATCTAATAGAAAAGGTTCTTCTATTTCGCAGAATGAGGCGAGATAACCAAAAAAACAGAGAAAATTTAATAACCGTACAGGCTTTTTTTTGTGCATTGCATACGGCTCTACAATGGAATTTACGTTTTTGACCTTTCCTTTCGGCGAAAGAAAACAAAATATAGGTTGTATTATACGCAGATCCGTAAATGATCCAATTACCATCCTTCTTTTTTGTAGGAGTTACAAAAATACTATGATGGTTCCGTTGCTTTATATATCATTTTTTTGATTCGTCTATGATTCAGCAATCCCAAAGTGTCTTTTTTTTTTTTTTTTTTTTTTTTTAATAAACTTCCGGTGTGAAAACAAAGTTTGTGACGCTGAGATATGCCCGAATAGGTAAGATATCATTTGAAATACCCCTTCCTTATCTCATACTACTCTTTCAATATATAATCTAATTTTTTTTAATCTAAAAAATTTCATATCGAATTCGAAGTGCCATGCTATTATTACTTAACTAATTCATATTTTCGATGGCGAAGGCATAGTATTTTTTTCTCGAAAATAAAAAAACTCATTGGCGCCAAGCGTGAGGGAATGCTATACGTTTGGTAATTGCTCCTCCGACTAGGATAAAGGATGCTATTGAAGCGGCCAATCCCATGCATATTGTCTGTACATCGGGTCGCACAAATTGCATAGTATCATAAATAGCCATTCCAGATATTACCCATCCACCAGGAGAGTTTATAAACAAATAAAGATCTTTGGTATCCTTTTCTATACTGAGATATATCATAAGACTAATAAGTTGATTCGAGATTTCGGTATCAACCTCTTGGCCTAAAAAAAATAATCTTTCTCGATAAAGTCGGTTGATTAGGATCAAATTTTATTCCTTAGGAGCCGTACAGGCACCTTTTGATGCATACGGTTCAACAAAAATTGTGAAAAAATCAATGTGTCGATTCCAACCTTTTTTTTTTATTTTTCATAGAAGGCTTTTCTTTCTAACTTATTTCTTTCTAACTTATAAGTATAAGGGAAGGACTTGCTCCCTTTTTAAAAGTAAAAGAAAAAAAAGTTTTGGCCCCTTTTATTAGATATTATAATCCTATAATAAATAATAAAACGATTGATTAATGATTAAGCCTGTCAGACTAACTTGATTCATTGATATTTTTTTTTCATCGAGATTAAGTTGAAATGGCGATGGTTTTTTCTTGTTCCTGAACGGGCTTCTTCCTTTTTTTAGTCCATTTTTTAGGTTTATGCTCTACCCCGAGTAAAAGGAAAAATTTGCCCGATTTTGATTTGCACATATAGGACAAATGAACCAAATACCGCGTCTTTTTTTTTACTACTCCTTTTTTTTTCAATTCATTTCTTTCACATGTCTTCTGTCAAATAGTCAACAAATTTTTAATTATATTATTTGATTTGATCAACAGTTTTATATCACCCTGTTTAAATTTTTTGTATTTTTTAATAGAATTTTTTATCATAATTTTGCATTTCATATAAGTAGTAATTATAAAAATATTATATATTAATTATCAACTGGGTTTTTGCTAAACGGAGCCTGGATACTTAATTTTATTAGTCCGATCACGTAAACCATAAAAAATTTTTGATAATCTAATATCAATCTAAATACTCCCTGCATTTAATTCCACTTTATTTTTTGCGCTTCGCGTTACAAATTTTTGATAATTCAATCAATCTTTTTGGGCGAAACAGAGGATATCTCGATCGAGGGAGAAAATGGGGAAATCCCATATAGCCCAATATATCTGACAAGTCGCACTATATGTCAACCCAAGATGTATCTCCTTCTCCAGGACTTCGAAAAGGTACTTTTGGAACGCCAATAGGCATGAAATGAAAAAAAAAAAGAGAATGAAGTTCTCTATTTCACTTTGATGTGGAAACGTAAGACTGGGGTTTATTTTTTTTTTATAATATTATCCTTTTTTACTAATTTATTAATCATATTTAAATTAATCATATTTAATACATAAGTTGAATAAGCTAAAATAAAATATAAAATAAAAGTAAAGTAAGAGAGAATGAATAAAAATAAAGGAAATTTTTTACGAACGGGCTTCTGAATGATGAACAACAATAGCTATCTTGGTTCATATAAAATAGGATTAACTCCCATTGCGTATTGGTACTTATCGGATATAGAATAGATCCGCTTCCCTTTTTTCCTATGAATTGAATTGTTCCATTATTACTAACAGAATAGAACAAATATTAATCCTTTCTCCGAAATAATTACCTAAAAAAGGGGGGTCCGTAACATAGTTTTTTCCAATGCAATAAAGTTACATAGTGTCTATTTTTCGTTGATAAAGGGGTATTTCCATGGGTTTGCCTTGGTATCGTGTTCATACTGTTGTATTGAATGATCCCGGTCGTTTGCTTTCTGTTCATATAATGCATACTGCTCTGGTTGCTGGTTGGGCCGGTTCGATGGCTCTATATGAATTAGCAGTTTTTGATCCCTCCGACCCTGTTCTTGATCCAATGTGGAGACAAGGTATGTTCGTTATACCTTTCATGACTCGTTTAGGAATAACCAATTCATGGGGTGGTTGGAATATTACAGGAGGGACTATAACGAATACGGGTCTTTGGAGTTACGAAGGGGTAGCCGGAGCACATATCGTGTTTTCTGGTTTGTGCTTCTTGGCAGCTATTTGGCATTGGGTATATTGGGATCTAGAAATTTTTACTGATGAACGTACAGGAAAACCTTCTTTGGATTTGCCCAAGATTTTTGGAATTCATTTATTTCTTTCAGGGGTGGCTTGCTTTGGTTTTGGCGCATTTCATGTAACAGGATTATATGGTCCTGGAATATGGGTATCCGACCCTTATGGACTAACCGGAAAGGTCCAACCCGTAAATCCGGCGTGGGGCGTGGAGGGGTTTGACCCTTTTGTTCCAGGAGGAATAGCCTCTCATCATATTGCAGCAGGGACGTTGGGTATATTAGCGGGCTTATTCCATCTTAGTGTTCGTCCGCCTCAACGTCTATACAAAGGATTACGTATGGGAAATATTGAAACCGTCCTTTCCAGTAGTATTGCTGCTGTCTTTTTTGCAGCTTTTGTTGTTGCTGGAACTATGTGGTATGGTTCTGCAACTACTCCCATCGAATTATTTGGTCCTACTCGTTATCAATGGGATCAGGGATACTTTCAACAAGAAATATATCGAAGAGTTAGTGCTGGACTAGCTGAAAATCAAAGTGTATCAGAAGCTTGGTCTAAAATTCCTGAAAAATTAGCTTTTTATGATTATATTGGTAATAATCCAGCAAAAGGGGGGTTATTCCGAGCTGGTTCAATGGACAATGGGGATGGAATAGCTGTTGGATGGTTAGGACACCCTGTGTTTAGAAATAAAGAAGGGCGTGAACTTTTTGTACGCCGTATGCCTACTTTTTTTGAAACATTTCCAGTTGTTTTGGTAGACGGAGACGGAATTGTTAGAGCCGACGTCCCGTTTAGAAGGGCAGAATCTAAATATAGTGTCGAACAAGTAGGTGTAACTCTTGAGTTTTATGGTGGTGAACTCAATGGAGTGAGTTATAGTGATCCCGCAACTGTGAAAAAATATGCTAGACGGGCTCAATTGGGTGAGATTTTTGAATTAGATCGTGCTACTTTGAAATCCGATGGTGTTTTTCGTAGTAGTCCAAGAGGTTGGTTTACTTTTGGGCATGCTTCGTTTGCTCTACTTTTCTTCTTTGGACACATTTGGCATGGTGCTAGAACCCTCTTCAGAGATGTTTTTGCTGGTATTGATCCAGATTTGGATGCTCAAGTGGAATTTGGGGCATTCCAAAAACTTGGAGATCCAACTACAAAAAGACAAGCAGTCTGATGCAACATTGCTTTTTTTGTTCTAGTTTATGTTTGCGATTTTATTTAATAGGTCGGGTACTGTAGGAATTTTGATTTAAATCGCTGCCGTTTCTTTGACTCTTTTTCTTTCTTTATCCGGAGGGATACTTCTAAGTAAACATAAACAAAACAGGTATGAAAGCTATAATTGTAAACCACGATCAAATTTATGGAAGCATTGGTTTATACATTTCTCTTAGTATCCACTTTAGGGATAATTTTTTTCGCTATTTTTTTTCGGGAACCTCCTAAAATTTCAACAAAAAAATGAAATAATTTTTCATTATCTTCATTGACGTAATCAGCCTCCAAATATTTGGAGGCTGATTACGTCAACTAATCCCCGTGTTCCTCGAATGGATCTCTTAGTTGTTGAGAGGGTTGCCCAAAGGCAGTATATAGAGCATACCCAGTAAAACTTACAAGTAACCCAGATATAAAGATGGCGACTAGGGTTGCTGTTTCCATTATTATAGAATTGAAAGACCACAATGGATCTATGCTAAGATCGTTTATTTACAACGGAATGGTATACAAAGTCAACAGATCGTAATGAATACAAAATAAGATTTATGGCTACACAAACTGTTGAGGATAGTTCTAGATCTGGTCCAAGAAGCACTACTGTAGGGAAGTTATTGAAACCATTGAATTCCGAATATGGTAAAGTAGCTCCTGGATGGGGAACGACCCCTTTGATGGGTGTTGCAATGGCTCTATTTGCGGTATTCCTATCTATTATTTTGGAGATTTATAATTCTTCTATTCTACTGGATGGAATTTCATTGAATTAGACTGAGAAGAATCTTTAAGTCCTAGCTTTTAGTTCGATACAAAAAAGTAAAGTATGTAGGTCTAAAAATTTGAGCCTATTCTCCTTTGGTAGTTCGACCGCGAAATTTTTTTTCTGCATTGTATATTTCCGGAATATGAGTGTGTGACTTGTTAGAATTGACCCTCTGGATAGTACAGAGAATGGGGTCTGTCATCTTTATCAAAGATGGTTTTACTTCGTCGGATATTCATTCGATTATCTGGAGCACGAAATAGATCAAATAGATCACAAAGTATTCGAACTATGATTCATACTTAATACTCAGACCTCGTAGCCGGACTTCTTTCCGTTCTATCTTATAAACTTTAATAAATCAAAATATTTTTCTGCTTTTAAACTCTTATTTGGATCAAAGGACAAACGCTTCTTTGTATTTTATATTTTTAGTCATTATAGCTATTTTTTTTTTTTTTTTTATTTAATAAGTGATGATCCAATGG